TTTACTGAATCACATGAAATTTTACCCAACTCCATATATATGGAATGTATGAAATACGTATGAACGGAGGAAAAAAGATGATTTTAGACTTAATTTTAGACTTAGTTAAATTGGAATTTCTAAGAGACAGATCCAAACGGAAAGGGATTGATAAATTCCACTTAGAATTATGGAGTTTTTTTATTTTGTCTAGAATAGAAAATTCACTTTATACCATTATTATGATATTACATATTCCAATCCGATTGGATATCAGAAAAATAAATGGATTCGGGATTTGATCCATTCACGGAGATAAAGACATAATAATCAGAAACAATATAACAATAGAAAGTTCATTTTTTGAGTACTTAACTCTTTCGTGAATTCCATTGTTCCAAAAATGATTTGCGGAGAACTCCTTTTTCTTTTTTTCGTAGAATTTTTATTTTTAGAATACGATTGAAGTGCATAAGAAGGCTTGTATTTATTAAACCCGCGCTGCTATAGCTATCTATCCATACATCGCTCTCCTTTATTGCATACTTCTACTCGGGACAGCACATGTCGTACTCTATATCAAAATTTCTATTTTCTCTTCAATCTAATCAATCAAAATTGCAGTACGACAAGTGTGCGCCAATTCCCTATAAACAGGCATCATACACAAATAATATACCCCATAAGCTAACTGTGGAACACAACTTATGTTTGGGGTTTACATATACTAATAATTGACATTATAATTGAAATTGAGTTGAGAAGGTTTTTTTCAATAAAAAATCAAGACTGATTAGTTATATATCAATTTTGATTTTCTTATATCATTTATCATTACGGAAAGACAATTTGAGATGTAAATCCAAGAGTGGGTCATGAATTTACAGTCATATAGTTAATGGTTCCAATTTGTTCTGAATTTTGGCTTTTGTAACTGAAAAAAATTCCCATTTGGTTTTTTAATAGAAAAGAGAGGTATTTAGATATTGGGTGTTTTGAGATACTATAAAATTAATTGAAGGGAAGGAGCCGGCCCCCCCCAAAAAAACAAATAACAAATAAAGGGGAATATTTTCATCGATTTTGTATCGTTTTGGCGGCATGGCCGAGCGGTAAGGTGGGGGACTGCAAATCCTTTTTCCCCGGTTCAAATCTGGGTGTCGCCTGATTAACAAAAGACAAGACTCGAAATCCCTTATTCTTTATTCTCCTTTGCTGTTATAACTCGCCGAATTTTTCCCAGCAAAACACGCGTAGTCTTGAGACTTTCTTGATTGGAAACAGCTGGGGGTTCCCTTCTTTAAATTAAAGTGCCGTAACTCGTTGTATTTAGGATTCAAGGAAAGATTGTAGTAGTGGAAGGGCTATCATATCAAATAAAGAGTTACCGATTTTTTCCATTACTAATGTCGTGTCTACTGGCCGGGTCTTGAATTAGATTGGATGGATAATTGGCTTTTTTCTTTTACTTAATGATAATGAAGGACAAGAAAAATAAAGAATAGGTATCAGTATTCCTACATATATATATTAGTAGCATTCCCTTTGATACTTCAAAAGAAAAGCGTAACTGCAGTTTAATTTTTCATATTTATTGGACTTTCATCAAGGGTGTTGGGTCAGAATCCCCTTTTGACTCTGCACCAGTGATTCCACTATTATTAATAAACACTAATGGAATAATTCCTTCATATTCAGAGAGATAGGGGACATAATTCACATGGATATAGTAAGTCTCGCTTGGGCTGCGTTAATGGTAGTCTTTACATTTTCCCTTTCACTCGTAATATGGGGAAGGAGTGGACTCTAGAGATACTACGAATTGAGTTGGGGAATCAAATTGTATCACTTTTTTATAGATTTTTTATAGATCGTTTTGCAAAGCATAAATAATCTTTATTAATTATTTAATATATTGAATTCATTAATTTAATTCAATTTCGAATTAAAAAATTGAATTAATAAAAATATCTTCATTCCGAAATTGTATTGGCTTTTATTTCTGCTGTGCTTTATTGACGCGTTTGCTATCATGGCTGAAGGATTCAAAATCGATAGAATAACCCTTTTCGAATTTCGAAATCCGAAGAAGTTACCATAGAACTCCTGTAAACCGCGCAATCAATTACTTCTTTGAAATGCTAAAAAAAAGATTACTTTTTAATTTTCTATAAATTAGAAAATAATAAGAGTTGCCTCGCGATTATTTCAGATTGATTGGAATCAACAAAAATAAAATAGATAAAGGAAACAAATAGATGAAGCAAAGAAATAGAATTGAGATACTATGTACATTCCATATATTTAATTGATATTAACATTTATGAAGATCCATATACATATTGTAGATTGATCTCGATTCAGTTTGTATCTTTCTAGATTACAATAATAAAAATGGATAGTATGGTCGAACGATTCATTTTTGAATCGTTCGACCATACTATTACTATCGGAGCTTAGAGGCTACTGCGGATTCTAGTCCGTTCATTGCATTTTGGAAATTGAATTCTTTTTTTGAGTT